GACTTAGAGACTCTCCTGAGTCTGTATAGAAAGTATCTTCAGCCCTTTCCACAACCACTAATTCGATTTTCCGTCGGGCTATCCAATCTAATTCAGGACCCGGTAATTAAACACTACATTAGTAGTGGAAGGGAATCAATAAATCTTTATATGAGAGACCTTCCACCACTATAATCTGTCCTTGAATCCTAGAGGCAAGGATTTAGAGCACTTTAGCTTTCGAGAGTCAAACTTCCAGATGTTTAGAACCAAGCAAGCAAGTCTCAAGAGTCCTTTTACTTTGTTTGCTTCTGCTGGGGAAAAATTCAGCGAGTTATATTAGCAAAACGAAATAAGAGATTTCGAGTTTTTTCTTGATCAGGCGACACCCGGATTTGAACTGGGGAAAAAGGATTTGCAGTCCCCCGCCTTACCGCTCGGCCATGCCGCCAAAATGTATGATCTCCTACAAAATAGATGAAAAAAAAAGTCTCCCTTTGTTTGCGTCGGGTGGGGAATTCCTAAACTTCTTTTTTTATTGGGCTTGCATCTTGAATCCCGTTTTCTTAAATTTAACCCTTGCCCGAAAAGAAAAAAATCCTTCGTTTTTTGGATTGGATCCATCCCTTCGGTTGTATGTATAGTATCTCAAAACCTAAATATTTACAAATTTTCCCTCTCTTTTTTATATTGATATTGAAAAATTGAAAAACCAAATGTGGTTTTTCAGTCACAAAAGCCAAAATTTAGGACAAATTGGAACCATTAACTATTAAATGTGACTGTAAATTCATGAACGATTCTTGGATTTGAATCCAAAATTGTCTTTTCTTAATCCTAATGATATAAGACAATCCAAATTGATATATAACTAATCAGTATTGATTCTTTTCCATAAAAAAAATCCTTCCCAATTTCTATTATAACATCAAATAGAAGTATATGTAAACCCCAGAACATAAATTGTTATACAAATATTTAATTGGATATCCTATCTATATAGGATGCCTATAGAGAATTATCAGTAAATTGTAGTGCTTCAATTTTTCATTCAATAGATGGAATAGAAAATGGAAATTTTGATATAGCATAGCACGCGCTGTCCCGAATAGAACTTCAATAAAGGAGGAAACATAGATAGCTATCTACACATGGTTAATAAATACAAACTTTATTACTCTATTACGCCCTTCGATCGTATTCTACTAAAAAAAGGTAAAAGTATCTCTCTTTTATGCGAATCATTTGTTGAACAATAGAATCCATGAAAAAGTTAAGTGCTCAAAAAAGATCAACTCTATATTTTTGATGATTATAATGTCTTTATATCATCGAACAGATTAAATATCGAATCCATTTATTTTTCTGGTACCCAATCGGATTTGAATATGTAATATCATAATAATGGTAGAAATGGAATCACTTTTTTTTTGATATTCTATCCAAAACTCCATAAGTCTAAGTGACATTTATTAATTCCTTTTGATTTTGTATCTGTTACAAATTTCAATTTGAATATAAAATTGTCTTTATTCCTCCGTTCATATGCATTTTATACATTCCATATATGGGGTGGGTCAAATTTCATGTGATTCAGTAAACAAAATAGAAATTCCATCATTGCTAAATCAATCCATATGATTTGATGAAGAATGGGTCAATAATGGAATTTTTTCGAGAAAAGGGAAATTCAAAATGCTCGGGGATGGAAATGAGGGAATGTCTACAGTACCTGGTTTTAATCAGATACAATTTGAAGGATTTTGTAGATTCATTGATCAGGGCTTAACAGAAGAACTTTATAAGTTTCCAAAAATTGAAGATACAGATCAAGAAATTGAATTTCAATTATTTGTGGAAACATATCAATTGGTAGAACCTTTGATAAAAGAAAGAGATGCTGTATATGAATCACTCACATATTCTTCTGAATTATATGTATCCGCGGGATTAATTTGGAAAACCAGTAGGGATATGCAAGAACAAACTCTTTTTATTGGAAACATTCCTTTAATGAATTCCCTGGGAACTTCTATAGTAAATGGAATATACAGAATTGTGATCAATCAAATATTGCAAAGTCCCGGTATCTATTACCGGTCAGAATTGGACCATAACGGAATTTCGGTCTATACCGGGACCATAATATCAGATTGGGGAGGAAGATTAGAATTAGAGATTGATCGAAAAGCAAGGATATGGGCTCGTGTGAGTAGGAAACAGAAAATATCTATTCTAGTTCTATCATCAGCTATGGGTTTGAATCTAAGAGAAATTTTAGAGAATGTTTGCTATCCTGAAATTTTCTTGTCTTTCCTGAATGATAAAGAGAAAAAAAAAATTGGGTCAAAAGAAAATGCCATTTTGGAGTTTTATCAACAATTTGCTTGTGTAGGCGGAGATCCGGTATTTTCTGAATCCTTATGTAAGGAATTACAAAAGAAATTCTTTCAACAAAGATGTGAATTAGGAAGGATTGGTCGACGAAATATGAATCGGAGACTAAATCTTGATATACCTC